AACGCGCCAGAAAAAAAGCTAGAAAACCGATAAGACAGGGGAAAGCGACGCTAACAGGGTTTCACATGCGCGGGAGGCCCAAGAAACGTATAACTTTTACTAAGCGGAAGGTTGACCGCCCCGAAGATAAGCAGAAGGGTACCCGCATGGGAGAGTTTGCAAAGGAAGTTTTTGACTTTTCTAGCTCTACTACGAAAAATAACGACAAAAATAAAAATAAAAAAGAAATAGGTGCGCTATTTTATCCCCGTATATCGGATTTTCGTCGAAACATAATCACAGGTTCTATGCGTTTTCAAAGGCGTAAAACCGTTGTTGGGAGAAGACTTCAAGTAAGGGCACATTCCCCACTTTTTTTCGACGTGATAGTATTTTATATGCAGCCTCTTTTCGACAAAGTAATATCAAGAGTAATTGAGATTTCCGACCGAATACAAGACATTTTTTTCAAAATAACAGGAATCCAATTGAAAAATAAAAGAAGGTCCCAAAGAGCCGAAGAACTAGAATTTTATAAGAGTTTGGGCGAAGAATTGGAAAAAATAGACTTGAAATACAAACTAGAATGGGAAGAAGAATTGAAAAAAAAACGAGACTTGGAAGACGAAATCATCGAGGAAGACCCCCGACGAGCCGAGGAGAAAGAAAGAGACAGAGTATTAGAGATCTATGATAACGTTTTATTTTGGGAGGATCCATCTATAGCAAGAACTCGTCTTTTACTAGTTCAGTCGAAGATTAGAAAATGGATTCTATTACCTTCATTGATACTAGCTAAAAATATTGTACGTTTATTATTACTCCAAAAGCCCGAGTGGGCCAAGGATATAAGGGATATGAAAAGAGAAGTGCATGTTCTATGCAACGATAATGATATGCCAATCCAACGAGACGATATCTTTTCTAAGGCCTGGGAAAACGAGGATAGGCAATTACATATAATCATAAAAAATCCTTTCCGTCTGAAACCTTGGCACCGATCTAAGAGACAACCTTCTGGTAGGGATCCAATGAAAAAGAAAAACGAAAAAAGAAAACGTTTTTCTTATTTAACGGCTTCGGGAATGGAAACTCATCGTCATTATGGTGCTCCCAACCAACTACTTTCGACTGCTTTTTCTTATTTTTTTGCACCCATTAAAAAAAAAAGCAAAAAAGCAATTCGAAAATGGAGTTTTCTAGTTCTAAAAATGTTCAAAAAAAGAACAAAGTTTCTAAAGGTACTAAAGGTACTACAAGAACTACAAAAAAGGATACAAAGTTTTATTGAAAAAAAAAAAAATTCTATAATCAATAATCAGATTTTTCATAAATCATCCATTCAAATCCGATCTATGGATAGGACAAATTATTCACCGACAGAAAAAGCAGAAAAAGAAAAAAAAGAAAAAAAAGCAGAAAGAGAAAAAAAAATGAAAGAGCTGACTGATAAAATAAGCACAATCAGAAATGAAATAAAAAGAATTACAAAAGACAAGAAACGAACTCGAAAGAAAAATAAAAGAAGAAATGCTCGATTAATCCGTAAACCATATTTATTTATAAAATGGATCGGGGAAAGTATATACACGGATATCTTTTGGGGGATCATTCCATATACCATTAAAAAGATCTATCGATCTATCATTAAGAGTCTTTCTAGGTGGATGCGCATTATCAAACGTTTTCTTAAATTAACAAAAAAAAAGAAAAAGAAAAACACATTTGAGCATATTTCGACTATACAAAAAAAACTTTCACTTTCTCATATTACTCATAAAATGAAGATTCGGAAGAGGCGGAAGAGGCGGGCCAGGGCGCGGGTTTTTTTTAATTTATCCCTCGTGTCGCAGAACTATGTATTTTACAAATTATCACAAAACCAGGCTATTAACTTGTATAAGTTAAGATCTGGCCTTCAATATGACGGAGCATCTTTATTTCTTAAGAATGAAATAAAAGATTCTTTTCGAAGACAAGGAATAATTTCTTCCGAATTAAAGCATAATAAACTTCAGAATTCTGGAATGAATCGATGGAAAAATTTGTTAAAAAAGAATCAATGGATAAAATGGTTAAAGAGTCATTATCAATACGAATTATCTGAGCGAAAATGGTCGAAATTAGGACCGCAAGAATGGCGAAGTGAAGTCAATCAACATTGTAGGGTTGAAAATCGAAATTTAAGAAAACGAAAACAGAATTCATCTAAACGAGAGAAAAAGGTTTCGTTATTGGAAAACCAAAACTATCATTTGCAAAAAACATATAGATATGAGAAAAGATCATATCAATCGATTTATTATCAAGATAAGAAGGACTCAGATAGTTATGGGTCAGCATTACAAATAAATAAACCGAATTTCGTTGATATGGGGGGGAGTAGCCCTATTCAAAATTATATAAGAAAAGATCATTTTATGAAAAATACAGATAGAAAATATTTTGATATGAAAGGTCTTGATCTTTTTGATCTCAAAATTCATAAAGAAATCAAGCCACCCAATCAAAAAAGAAACCTTTTTGATTGGATGGGAATGAATGAAGAAATACGAAATCTTCCGTATTCGATACCTTGGTTTTTCCCACAAATTGGGTTCAAAAAAAACGAAGGATTTAAAAAGAGACCGGTGTTTAGACAAATTCATTCACTTTTAACCATAGGTGAAGAAGATTATACGAAATCAGAGATGCAAATAGCTAGAAAGACAGAAGAAGAAGACGTATACAGCCCAATTGATATTGATAATTTTATTAGGAGTGGGAGAAAAAACCTCAAGAAAATACATTTGAGTTTTCAATTGGACTGGGGGAATACTATAGGAAGTTTCGAATTATGGGAAAAGATGGATGAATTTAAGCCTGACCGTGTACCTAGCTTTGAACGTCTACTTAGCCTTGACTGTGGAAAAAATAACCAAATCGCAAGAAGAGGCGATATGCTTTTCAAGTTGAAGAAGAACGCAGTGGATCCGAATACACTAAATAACATGATGTTGTGGTTGAGTCATTGTGATGGTGTCAAAGGCCTAGAAAACGGAATGTGGAGTCTAGAACCGGGTCGTGTGTCTGTAAAAGATGTAAAAGATAATGTAAAATTGATTATGTATCAAACCATAAAGATTTCTTTGATTCATGCGATTCAACAAAAAAATAAAAGAGACAGAGAAAATATGGATAAGAATCTTTTTAAGGTATCGATTGGACTAATTATGCCAAAAAATAGAAAGAAAAAGAATTATGATTTGCTTGTTCCTGAAAATATTTTATCGTCTAGACGTCGTAGAGAATTGCGAATTCTAAGTTGTTTGAATGCAAGGAATAGTAATGGTGTGGATAAAAATGCAGTATTTTGCAATGGGAACAGGGTAAAAACCTGTGGTCAATTTTTAGATAAAAGCCAAGATCTTGATAGAGATAAAAAGAATTTCATGAAATTCAAATTCTTTTTCTTTCTTTGGCCCAATTATCGATTAGAAGATTTAGCTTGTATGAATCGCTATTGGTTTGATACTAATAATGGTAGTCGTTTCAGTATGTTAAGGATACATATGTATCCACGATTAAATAATGGTAGTCTTATCAGTATGTTAAGGATACATATGTATTCACGATTGAAAATGAATTCATGATACAATTGTGCGCAGCTATTTATCCACCCGATATATATGGTAGGGGATAAATAGCTGCGCACATGCCTTGTCTTACATTCGATTTTTATACATGAATACTAATTCAATGACGTATCAATTAGATCCAGAAATGAATCAATAAGGAAATTCGGATTGATTATTGTGGATACCAGAAAAAAATACCTCCCATTATTATTACTGATCAGTAAAATTCATATTCGTAAAAGAAAAATAGTAAAAATTAATAAAAAAATTGCCACATTATGCAAAAATTTTTAGACATAAAAGAAGAAAAGAAAGGATCTGTTGAATTTCAAATTTTCAGTTTCACCAATACGATAGGAAGGCTTAGTTTACATTTGAAATTGCACAAAAAAGACTATTCATCTGAGAGAGGTTTACGAAAAATTTTAGGAAAACGTCAACGTTTACTAGCTTATTTGTCTAAAAAAAATAGAGCCCGTTATAAAGACTTAATAAGTCAATTGAATATTCGAGATATAACAAAAAGTAAAATTTAATTTAAAAACTGATTAAAAATCAGTTTTGGTGATTTATTAAGTCTTATTTTATGAATTCATAGAAGGAAGAAGGAATACGGAAAAACTTATGAATGTACCTGCTACAAGAAAAGATCTCATGATAGTTAATATGGGCCCTCATCACCCATCAATGCATGGCGTTCTTCGACTCATCGTTACTTTAGATGGTGAAGATGTTATTGATTGTGAACCAATTTTAGGTTATTTGCATCGAGGGATGGAAAAAATTGCGGAAAACCGAACGATTATACAATATCTACCTTATGTAACACGTTGGGATTATTTAGCTACTATGTTTACAGAAGCAATAACTGTAAATGGACCAGAACAATTAGGAAATATTCAAGTACCGAAAAGAGCTAGTTATATTAGAGTTATTATGCTGGAGTTGAGTCGTATAGCTTCTCATTTGTTATGGCTTGGACCTTTTATGGCAGATATTGGTGCACAAACCCCTTTCTTTTATATTTTCAGAGAACGAGAATTAATATATGATCTATTCGAAGCTGCTACGGGTATGAGAATGATGCATAATTATTTTCGTATCGGAGGCGTAGCTTCTGATCTACCTTATGGTTGGATAGATAAATGTTTGGATTTCTGTGAATATTTTTTAACAGGATTTGCGGAATATCAAAAACTTATTACACGAAATCCCATTTTTTTAGAACGAGTTGAAGGAGTGGGCATTATTTGCGAGGAAGCAGCAATAAATTGGGGTTTGTCAGGACCAATGTTACGGGCTTCCGGAATAGAATGGGATCTTCGTAAAATTGACCATTATGAATGTTATGATGAATTTGATTGGGAAATTCAATGGCAGAAAGAAGGAGATTCACTAGCTCGTTATTTAATCCGAATTGGTGAAATGGCAGAATCCGTAAAAATTATTCAACAAGCTCTGGAAGGAATTCCGGGGGGACCTTATGAGAATTTAGAAATCCGACGCCTTAATAAAGTAAGAGATATTGAATGGAATGATTTTGAATATCGATTTATTAGTAAAAAGGCATCTCCTACTTTTGAACTATCTAAACAAGAACTTTATGTAAGAGTCGAAGCTCCAAAAGGCGAACTGGGAATTTACTTGATAGGAGATCAAAGTGCTTTTCCATGGAGATGGAAAATTCGTCCACCGGGTTTTATCAATTTGCAAATTCTTCCTCAGTTAGTTAAAAGAATGAAATTGGCTGATATTATGACAATACTAGGTAGCATAGATATCATTATGGGAGAAGTTGATCGTTGAAATGAGAATTGAAACACCAGAAGTACAAGCTATTAATTCTTTTTCGAAATTAGAATCTGTAAAAGAAGTCTATGACACCCTATGGATTTTTCTACCTATTTTGATTCTTGTAGTTGGAATCACAATATGTGTACTAGTAATTGTTTGGTTAGAAAGAAAAATATCCGCAAGTATACAACAGCGTATCGGACCGGAATATGCGGGTCCCCTGGGTATTCTTCAAGCTCTAGCCGACGGAACAAAACTACTTTTCAAAGAGAACCTTCTTCCATCACGAGGAGATGGGAGTTTATTCAGCATCGGCCCTTCCATAGCAGTTATATCAATTCTATTAAGTTATTCAGTAATTCCTTTTGGTTATCGACTTATTCTCGTTGATCTTAGTATTGGGGTTTTTTTATGGATCGCAATTTCAAGTATTGCTCCTATTGGACTTCTTATGTCAGGATATGGATCAAATAATAAATACTCCTTTTTAGGTGGTTTACGGGCTGCTGCCCAATCTATTAGTTATGAAATACCATTAACTCTATGTGTATTATCAATATCTCTACGTGTGATTCGTTGAGACAGCCAAATTTCCTTATTTCTTAAGAATGAACTTAACTAAGATAACTTTTTCATCATTTGGATTGATGAACTAAACTAGATAAACCAGATAGTTAAATGAGTGAAAGAAAACAGCTTGCAAATTGGCAGTAAAAAAATTGAGTCTCATTTCCTATGTACGGGGATTAAAGTAAATCGAAGCAGGAAAAACTGTTTACCCCAAGAACTGGTCGATTAGTCATTATGTCTTGAAGCGGGAGAAAAAGATCTATGCCTTGGAATTCTTGCTAGCCTTTGGTTGTATTCATCCATAACATGAATACCGTATAGATTGAGATTAAGCAAAACTAAGTGGATGATTAGAAACACGAAGGTATACAAAGGATTCGTAATAGAGACTATTTACGTTATGGGAAGTTTCTCATAAAAAAAAATAAAAGAAATACTAATTGGGGCCTAAAATTAGTAGAAATGATCAAGTAGTACTCCCCAGAATTCCGATCCAAAATATATTCCTATCCACGGATTAAGTAAATGACTATCAGGAACGAAGTAATCCTTTATGAAATATTACTATACTAAAAAATAAATTTTATTCTTATTCATTTTTTCGGGTCTCGAGCCATATTAAAAAGGTATTTATGAAAAAAATTTCATTTTTCGTAAAAAAAAAAATGAATTAAAATAAAAGTGTAAAGGATAAGATAAATTCAGAAGCGCGTTTTATCTAGTATAGCAGACAGAATTCCATTGGTTTAATTCGGTACCTTTCTATTTTTTTAGTCGATTGATGACATATCAAGATTAAAAAAATAGAATCAGTCCGTAGATTTATTTGTGACTCCTGAGGAGCCATATGAGGTGAAAATCTCATGTATGGTTCTGTAATAGCGATGATAATAGCGATCTTATCACCGACTAGAATTATCTAATAGCTCAAGTACAGTTGATATAGTTGAGGCACAGTCAAAATATGGGTTTTTAGGGTGGAATTTATGGCGTCAACCTATAGGATTTCTTGTTTTTTTAATTTCTTCTCTAGCCGAATGTGAGAGATTACCTTTTGATTTACCAGAAGCAGAAGAAGAATTAGTAGCAGGATATCAAACAGAATATTCAGGTATAAAATTTGGTTTATTTTATGTTGCTTCCTATCTAAATCTCCTAGTTTCTTCATTATTTATAACAGTTCTTTACTTGGGCGGGTGGAATTTATCTATTCCGTTCCTTCAGGTTTTTGAACTAAATGATAGGGACGGAGTCTTTGGAACAACAATTGGTATTTTCATTACACTAGCAAAAACTTTTTTTTTCTTGTTCATTGCAATCACAACAAGATGGACTTTACCTAGGATGAGAATGGACCAACTATTAAATCTTGGATGGAAATTTCTTTTACCTATTTCTTTAGGTAATTTATTATTAACAACTTCTTCTCAACTCCTTTCACTATAAGCAAAATAGGAAATTTTTCTATTCTCTATTAACTCGATTGATAACTTATCCAAAACAAGAGAAAGAAACAAATATACTGAAAATTGATATCAATATATTAGGATATGTTCCCTATGGTAACTGGGTTTTTGAATTATGGTCAACAAACAGTACGAGTGGCAAGGTACATTGGGCAAGGTTTTTTGATTACTTTATCTCATGCCAATCGTTTACCTGTAACTATTCAATACCCTTATGAAAAATTAATAACATCAGAACGTTTTCGTGGTCGAATCCACTTTGAGTTTGATAAATGCATTGCCTGTGAAGTATGTGTTCGAGTATGCCCTATCGAGCTACCCGTTATAGATTGGAAACTCGAAACAGATATTCGAAAGAAACGATTGCTTAATTACAGTATTGATTTTGGAATCTGTATATTTTGTGGTAATTGTGTTGAATATTGTCCAACAAATTGTTTATCAATGACTGAAGAATATGAGCTTTCTACATATGATCGTCATCAATTAAATTATAATCAAATTGCTTTGGGTCGTTTACCACGAGCAGTAATTGATGATTACACAATTCAAACCATTTTGAATTTGCCTCAATTCAATAAAAAAAAAATTCTTGATTAAAGAATGTAATGATTTCAAATAGTTTCAAACTAGTCTTGAATGGTATTAGGACAATAACAATACCCACAGCAAATCGCACCCATATCCACTTAACTTAAACAATTAAGAACGTATCCTAAATAGAAATAGAGCAACTTAAATTGTTTTCTTGGTCAGGTCAATAAGATCATGAAAGAGTCCTATTTTTTATTTCTTTTTTCTAGAATGGATTTAGCTGGACCAATACATGATTTTCTTTTAGTCTTTCTGGGATCAGGTCTTATATTAGGGAGTCTAGGAGTTATATTTTTTACCAATCCAAATTTTTCGGCCTTTTCATTGGGATTGGTTCTTGTTTGTATATCTTTATTCTATATTCTAGCAAACTCTCAGTTTGTAGCTTCTGCACAACTCCTTATTTACGTGGGAGCTATAAATGTTTTAATCCTATTTGCTGTAATGTTCATCAATGATTCAGAATATGAAAACGCTTTTAAGCTTTGGACTATTGGGGACGGGATTACTTCGTTAATTTGTACTAGTCTTTTTGTTTTATTAAGTACTACTATTCTAAATACGTCATGGTACGGAATTATTTGGACTACAAGATCAAATCAAATTATAGAAAAAGATTTGATAAATAATAGTCAACAAATTGGAATTCATTTATCAACCGATTTTTTTCTTCCATTTGAACTCATGTCGATAATTCTTTTAGTTGCTTTGATAGGTGCAATTGCTGTAGCCCGTCAATAAACTAAGAAATTTTGGAGAGTATTACTCCAAATCAAACGTTATTATATTTCTATTCCATTTCGAAAATGGAAATCTGTCTATTACTAAGATATTTCTTTTGTTCTGTATTTGTTATATCCTAGTAAATAAAAAAATTTCATTATTGGTCATATTGAAATAAGAAATAAACGGAATCGAGATTGATAAGGAGTTGTTCAATGATGCTTGAACATGTACTTGTTTTGAGTGCCTTTTTATTTTCTATCGGTGTCTATGGATTAATCACAAGCCGAAATTTGGTTAGAGCTCTTATGTGTCTGGAACTTATATTGAATGCAGTTAATCTGAATTTTGTAACATTTTCGGATTTTTTTGATAGTCGACAATTAAAAGGAAACATTTACTCCATTTTTGTTATAGCTATTGCAGCCGCTGAAGCAGCTATTGGACCAGCTATTCTTTCGTCAATTTATCGTAACAGAAAATCAACTCGTATTAATAAATTGACTTTGTTGAATAAGTAGTATTTTATTATACTTATAGAAATTTGAATAGTTATCAATATTAGTAGGTATTTTATGTAACGTATCATCATGCTTCAAAAATGTAAGAATCCAAGTATTTTTGGCCTCCTTTCTAAACCGAACCAGAATATAGAAAAAGTTGCTTCCAAAATTCTGGTAAATTATCGATTCATCTGGTCTATAAATCTATAAATTTTTAGTTAAGTCATTTATACTAGATCGAAATTTCATGAAATTCAAAAAAATTTATAGATCCAATGTCACACTCCGTAAAGATTTATGATACATGTATAGGGTGTACTCAATGTGTCCGAGCCTGCCCCACAGATGTTTTAGAAATGATACCTTGGGACGGATGTAAAGCTAAGCAAATAGCTTCTGCTCCAAGAACAGAGGACTGTGTTGGTTGTAAGAGATGTGAATCCGCTTGTCCAACCGATTTTTTGAGTGTTCGAGTATATTTATGGCATGAAACAACTCGCAGCATGGGTCTAGCTTATTGATATGTTCTAGAAAACTTCACTTGAATCCATTTCATTTTTGTTTACCGACAAAAACCCGCACTCGATATATCGATTATTTGATTCTTATTCGAGTACGGGTTTTTTGGTCCAAATGTATCTTGTCTTTACCACGAATTTTGTTCCTTGGTTAACATTAATTGTAGTTTTTCCTATATTTGCCGGTTCTTTAATTTTCTTTCTCCCTCATAGGGGGAATAAGGTAATTAGATGGTATACAATATTTATATGTATTTTGGAATTTCTGCTAACAACCTATGTATTCTGTTATAATTTTCAACCAGACGACCCTTTAATCCAACTGGCAGAAGATTATAAATGGATTAGTTTTTTTGATTTTCACTGGAGATTAGGAATAGATGGGATTTCTATAGGACCTATTTTACTAACGGTATTCATCACAACTTTAGCTACTTTAGCGGCTTGGCCAGTTACTCGATATTCTCGATTATTCAATTTCTTAATGTTAGCAATGTACAGCGGTCAACTAGCATTATTTTCTTCTCGCGACCTTTTACTTTTTTTTCTAATGTGGGAATTAGAATTAATTCCCGTTTATCTACTTTTATCCATATGGGGAGGAAAAAAACGTCTCTACTCAGCTACAAAGTTTATTTTGTACACTGCAGGGGGTTCCCTTTTTCTGTTAATAGGAGTTCTTGGTATTGGTTTATATGGTTCTTATGAACCAACATTAAATTTTGAAACGTTAGTTAATCAATCGTATCCTGTGGGATTAGAAATAATTTTTTATATTGGATTTCTTATTGCTTTTGCTGTTAAATTACCGATTATACCCCTCCATACATGGTTACCCGATACTCATGGAGAAGCCCATTACAGTACTTGTATGCTTCTAGCTGGAATCCTATTAAAAATGGGAGCATATGGATTGGTTCGGATCAATATGGAATTATTACCTCACGCCCATTCTTTATTTTCTCCTTGGTTGATGATAGTAGGTACGATCCAAATAATTTATGCAGCTTCAGCATCTCTGGGTCAACGCAATTTAAAAAAAAGAATAGCATATTCTTCTGTATCTCATATGGGTTTCATAATAATAGGAATTAGCTCGATAACCGATATGGGATTCAACGGAGCTCTTTTACAAATAATTTCGCATGGATTTATTGGTGCTGCGCTTTTTTTTGTAGCAGGAACGAGTTATGATAGAATACGTCTTGTTTATCTTAACGAAATGGGCGGAATAGCTATTTCAATGCCAAAAATATTCGCACTCTTTAGTAGTTTTTCGATGGCGTCCCTTGCATTACCGGGCATGAGTGGTTTTATTGCAGAATTAATGGTATTCGTTGGAATAATTACCAGCCAAAAAATTTTATTCATGTTAAAAATTCTAATTTCTTTTGGAATGGCAATTGGAATAATATTAACTCCTATTTATTTATTATCTATGTTACGACAAATGTTCTATGGATACAAATTTTTTAATCGGCAAAACTCTTATTTTTTGGATTCTGGACCGCGAGAGTTATTTGTTTTAATTGCTATCGTTTTACCAATAGTAGGTATTGGTATTTACCCAGATTTTCTTCTCTCACTATCAGTTGAGAAGGCGGAAGTTATTCTAGGTAATTTTTTTTATAGATAGTTTTATTTCACATAATTTTTTTGACGTTTACGTCAAAAAAAGTGAATTGGAAACCGTTCTAAAAGGATATTTTACGTTTGTGAGAACCGAACCATTTGAATCACTACTTGATTCAAATAGTGATTCAAATGGTTCTTGACGAGGTTTTTTCTATATGTATGTTTCGAACTGTGGCTGTATTCATCAGGTTATTAGGTTCTTTCATCAATTCATTAAATTACATTTAGGTCTTTGGTAATGTAAATGAACCATAACTATGTAAACCTATTCCTAATATATTGACCCCAAAATAGCATATCCAAATTAGAAGAAAGCCTATAGAAGCCACAAGTGCAGAGTTTTCAAAGTTAAAATTGGTATTTGTTCTAATATGTAAATAAATAGAGAATATGATCCAAGTGATAAATGCCCACGTTTCCTTTGGGTCCCAATTCCAATATGATCCCCATGCTTCATTAGCCCATACTGCTCCCGAAAGGATACCTATCGTTAAAAAGATAAATCCTAGACTAATAACTCGATAACTCCAACGGTCTAGTTGTTGAACCAATTGGGACCTGTAATAATTTGTAAGAGACAAAGAATAAGTGTTTTGTAAAATATGGCTTTTTTCATTCATGTATTGGATCTCTCCGAAGAGTACAGATTCATTTACGAAATCTTTGATTTTACCAAAAATACGGATTTTTTTTTGAAAGGTGATAACGAGAAGCGCTACCGATAATAATGATCCACATAAAAGTGCTGCATAAGCTAATACCATCATACTTACATGCATCATTAACCACTGGGATTGCAAAGCGGGTACTAATATTGTGGATTGTTGCATTTCAGTTAAGAGGCCTGAAGTAGCAAACACTTGAGTCAAAATAGCACTTGGTGCCGTTATTGCACGGAAAATTTTTTTATGCTTTTTAAAAAAAGGAATCATATGAATAATGTAGAAAGTCCATGAAAGGAAGATTAATGATTCATATAAATTACTTAATGGGAAATGCCCTGAAAAAATCCAGCGAGTGACTAATAATCCTGTTAGACAGAAAAACGTAATTATCATGCCTTTTTCTAAGGAATCATATAGTTCTATTATTTCATTCAGTATGAAAGTTATCAAAAGAACTGCAATTACAATTGAAACGGTCGAAAAAGAAATATGATGGAAAAGATGCTCTAAAATAGAAAATAGCATAACCATACCATAAATATATATAAAAGTCCTTCGATCAAAAATGACCAAATGCAAATGATGAATTCATTTGCATTATCGGACTATTTGATTCTTTATCGGACTATTTGATTCTTTTGAAAATTTGAAGGTTCCGTGCCGCCACTCGGACTCGAACCGAGATGCACAAGCACTGCTTCCTAAGAGCAGCGTGTCTACCAATTTCACCATGGCGGCTTGTTTCAAATAATAATATCCTATTTTTATTCAATCGTCGAGAGTGACGCAGTTGACAATAGTCTAATTAGATTTTCGGAAGAAAAAATGATTGAAATTGGAACATCTAATGATAAGTTTTAGTAGAATTTTTGGGGTGTGAGTTTTTTCAACTTGTCAATATATTTTCGCGTAGTTTCTACTTTTTTATTGAACTCCTAGAGTTCTGGATTCTATCCATGGATAGAACTCAAAATGTTCTTTCTTATCGTGATTTCATAATAACTCATTCTTTAACTGAAACTTATTTAAATCATAAAATCCTTTTATCTTATCGATAAAAAGAAACACAAAATGGCTTTTTTTCATTAAAAAAAAAAGATCTATCTAATATATAATCCTTCAGAAAAAAAAATGACTAAAAAAGTAAAAGTTTTAGTTTTAAATTGAAAAAATCAATTTAATTTAAGGACCTTTTTTTTATTTTTTAGATTTGCTTTTTAATCGCTATAAAAAATCTTTACGATTTTTAAAAGTTAAAATAGGTTGATGGGGAAAATAGAAATCCCCATCCCAGAACAGATAAAATATACTAAAAAGAAGGGTGGCTAAATTGTCAAACAACAAAGTACCGATTAGAATTGCGAATCTAGATTCGGATATAGATATCTATATATGATTTTTTATTCTACATATCAGAAGACAGAAGCAAATTAGATTTCATGTTGATCTATTGGTGAATTCAAATAACTAATTCTATATTTAGATCATTTTTTATTATAAAAATTTTTTGTAGAAGTTAGATCGATTCATATTAATCCTGTATTTTATTTTTTTCGTACAAAAAAACTTTTTGACTTTCCGGTCGAGAGAGATTTCGCTAATGAAAAAGCTTTTAATGCTGCCGAAAAGCCCTTTCTTTTCCAAACATTTTTACGAATATGTTTTTTGGAAATTGACGTACGCTTTTTTGGAACTGCCATTCAAAAATGAATAAGTTATTCGTTGTTATAGTTGGATGTGAAAGACATCTATTGTTCAAAGGAATATTTCTTTCCTATCTATTATTTCGATATTATTTCGTTATTATTATTATTTAGTTTATTAGTATTATTATTTAGTTTATTAGTTTAGTAGTTTTATTTTTATACTTTTTACTTTACCTAATATTAATAGGAAACATAATATATATATTCCAATGAGAAAAGTCTTTTTTTTCAATTTCTATGTATAGAATCCGGTGTACCGTAAAAAGGGTTTGAATGAAAAAATAGGGCATCAAAATTATTACGTATATTTCTTTATATTTTTCTATATGATATTTTCTTTTTAAGGACTTTTTTAACTTACTTTTTCAAAAATTGATTGAAATGGTACTTCTTTTTTAGGAAAGTATACATGATTTGAACGTTTGTCTAATTTTAATTTTATGTTATGGAAAGTGGAAAGAAAAGTGTTAAGTAATATGAAAAAAATATATATATACTTTATTTAAATATAAGACGATCAATCAAAAAGTTTGTTAGAGAAAAAATGAATGATTTCGAATAAACTAATTTTCATAATTCCGAGTTTTTCCATCAAATTTGTGGATTTTTTTATTCCTATCAGTAGCAGAGTTTTTTATTTGGTTTATATTTTTCTATCTATGAGTTTTTTAAAATAAAAAAAAGTTGTTCTATCTATTTATAGCCTTATTTATTTAATAATCAAGTATTTACGTTCAATAAAAATGACTCGGTAAGTTGACCAATTAGAACTTCTTTAGTTGAATACTAAGAAAATGCTTGTTCGAAAAAATTTAAATATAAAATTATGGTTAACTTAATTGCATATCTTAATTTTTTTATTGAATTGACCTTTTTTGAGGAAAGAGGTCAGAGCCGACGAATCAAAAACAATTAATCAAAACTTTTTATGGAACATATATACCAATATGCATGGATCATACCTTTTATTCCGCTTACAGTTCCTTTGTTATTAGGAGTATCGCTGCTCCTTTTTCCAACGACAACAAATAAACTTCGGCGTATGTGGGCTTTTCCTAGTATTTCGTTGTTAAGTATAGTTATGATTTTTTCAACGAAACTTTCTATTGAGCAAATAAATAGCAGTTCGATCTATCAATATATATGGTCTTGGACCGTCAATAATGATTTTTCTTTTGAGTTTGGTTATTTGGTCGATCCACTTACTTCTATTATGTCAATGTTAATCACTACTGTTGGGATTTTAGTTTTTATTTATAGTGATAATTACATGTCTCATGATCAAGGCTATTTGCGATTTTTTGCTTATCTGAGTTTTTTTAATACTTCGATGTTGTGTTTAGTTACTAGTTCGAATTTAATACAAATTTTTATTTTTTGGGAATTAGTTGGAATGTGTTCCTATTTATTAATAGGTTTTTGGTTCACACGACCTCTTGCAGCAAATGCTTGTCAAAAAGCGTTTGTGACTAATCGTGTAGGGGATTTTGGTTTATTATTAGGAATTTTAGGTCTTTATTGGATAACAGGCAGTTTCGAATTTCGAGATTTATTTCAAATATTTACTACGTCAATTTCTAATAATGAAGTCTATTCCTTTTTTGGAATTGTATGCACTTTTTTAGTTTTTGCCGGTGCAATTGCAAAATCTGCACAATTTCCCCTTCATGTATGGTTACCTGATGCTATGGAGGGGCCCACTCCTATTTCGGCTCTTATACATGCCGCTACTATGGTCGCAGCGGGGATTTTTCTTGTCGCTCGTCTTTTTCCTCTTTTGATAGTAATCCCTTCCATAATGCAGTTTATAGCTTTAATCGGTATAATAACAGTACTATTAGGAGCTTCCTTAGCTCTTGCTCAAACAGATATTAAAAGAGGTTTAGCTTATTCTACAATGTCTCAATTGGGTTATATGATGTTAGCTCTGGGTATGGGTTCTTATCGAGCTGCTTTGTTTCATTTGATTACTCATGCTTATTCAAAAGCATTATTGTTTTTAGGATCGGGCTCCGTTATTCATTCGATGGAAACTATTGTTGGCTATTCTCCATATAAAAGTCAAAATATGGTTTTTATGGGCGGATTAAGAAAGCATGTACCTATTACAAAAACTTCTTTTTTAATAGGCACCCTTTCCCTTTGTGGTATTCCCCCTTTTGCTTGTTTTTGGTCTAAAGATGAAATTCTTAATGATAGTTGGTTGTATTCACCACTTTTCGCAACTATCGCCTGTTCTGTCGCAGGATTAACTGCATTTTACATGTTTCGCATCTATTTACTTACGTTTGAAGGTCATTTAAACGTTCATTTTCAGAAATATAGTGGAGAAAAAAGCAATTCTTTCTATTCAATATCTTTATGGGGTCACGAAAGACTGAAACCAATCAATCCCAATCTTTCTTTAGTAACTTTATTACCAACGAAAAAAAAGAAAAAGCTTAAGTATACAAATGTAAGAAAAAAGATAGGATCATTTATTAGTATTAAGAGTTTTGACAATAAAAAAAAAATTGCGTATCCTCATGAATCGGAAAATACTATGTTATTTTCTCTACTTGTATTGATTTTTTTTACTTTGTTTATTGGATTCATAGGGTTTCCTTTTAATCAAGAAGGTATATATTTGGATATTTTATCAAAATGGTTAACTCCATCTATAAATCTTTTACATCCAAATTTGGATAATATGAATTCTGGTGATTGGATTGAATTTTTCACAAATGCAATCCTTTCAGTTAGTATAGCTTCTTTTGGAATAGTTCTAGCGTCCTTTTTTTATAAACCCATTTATTCATCCTTACAAAATTTTGACTTACTAAATTTAATTGATAAAAGACATTCAAAGAAAAATTTTTCGGACAAAATAAAAAATGTTATATATGATTGGTCCTATTATCGTGGTTACATTGATGCTTTTTATGCAAGATACATAATTCGAAGTATAAGAGGATTGGCTGAGCTAGTTTATTTTTTTGACAGACGAATAATTGATGGAATTCCAAATGGATTTGGTCTTACTAGTTTTTTTATAGGAGAAGGTATGAAGTATGGTAGTGGGGGCCGCATCTCTTCTTATCTTTTTTTGTATTTATTCTCTGTGGCAATTTTTTTATTAATTTTTACTATTTTTCTTTTACGAATATGAATTTTACTGATCAGTAATAATAATGGGAGGTATTTTTTTCTGGTATCCACAATAATCAATCCGAATTTCCTTATTGATTCATTTCTGGATCTAATTGATACGTCATTGAATTAGTATTCATGTATAAAAATCGAATGTAAGACAAGGCATGTGCGCAGCTATTTATCCCCTACCATATATATCGGGTGGATAAATAGCTGCGCACAATTGTATCATGAATTCATTTTCAATCGTGAATACATATGTATCCTTAACATACTGATAAGACTACCATTATTTAATCGTGGATACATATGTATCCTTAACATACTGAAACGACTACCATTATTAGTATCAAACCAATAGCGATTCATACAAGCTAAATCTTCTAATCGATAATTGGGCCAAAGAAAGAAAAAGAATTTGAATTTCATGAAATTCTTTTTATCTCTATCAAGATCTTGGCTTTTATCTAAAAATTGACCACAGGTTTTTACCCTGTTCCCATTGCAAAATACTGCATTTTTATCCACACCATTACTATTCCTTGCATTCAAACAACTTAGAATTCGCAATTCTCTACGACGTCTAGACGATAAAATATTTTCAGGAACAAGCAAATCATAATTCTTTTTCTTTCTATTTTTTGGCATAATTAGTCCAATCGATACCTTAAAAAGATTCTTATCCATATTTTCTCTGTCTCTTTTATTTTTTTGTTGAATCGCATGAATCAAAGAAATCTTTATGGTTTGATACATAATCAATTTTACATTATCTTTTACATCTTTTACAGACACACGACCCGGTTCTAGACTCCACATTCCGTTTTCTAGGCCTTTGACACCATCACAATGACTCAACCACAACATCATGTTATTTAGTGTATTCGGATCCACTGCGTTCTTCTTCAACTTGAAAAGCATATCGCCTCTTCTTGCGATTTGGTTATTTTTTCCACAGTCAAGGCTAAGTAGACGTTCAAAGCTAGGTACACGGTCAGGCTTAAATTCATCCATCTTTTCCCATAATTCGAAACTTCCTATAGTATTCCCCCAGTCCAATTGAAAACTCAAATGTATTTTCTTGAGGTTTTTTCTCCCACTCCTAATAAAATTATCAATATCAATTGGGCTGTATACGTCTTCTTCTTCTGTCTTTCTAGCTATTTGCATCTCTGATTTCGTATAATCTTCTTCACCTATGGTTAAAAGTGAATGAATTTGTCTAAACACCGGTCTCTTTTTAAATCCTTCGTTTTTTTTGAACCCAATTTGTGGGAAAAACCAAGGTATCGAATACGGAAGATTTCGTATTTCTTCATTCATTCCCATCCAATCAAAAAGGTTTCTTTTTTGATTGGGTGGCTTGATTTCTTTATGAATTTTGAGATCAAAAAGATCAAGACCTTTCATATCAAAATATTTTCTATCTGTATTTTTCATAAAATGATCTTTTCTTATATAATTTTGAATAGGGCTACTCCCCCCCATATCAACGAAATTCGGTTTATTTATTTGTAATGCTGACCCATAACTATCTGAGTCCTTCTTATCTTGATAATAAATCGATTGATATGATCTTTTCTCATATCTATATGTTTTTTGCAAATGATAGTTTTGGTTTTCCAATAACGAAACCTTTTTCTCTCGTTTAGATGAATTCTGTTTTCGTTTTCTTAAATTTCGATTTTCAACCCTACAATGTTGATTGACTTCACTTCGCCATTCTTGCGGTCCTAATTTCGACCATTTTCGCTCAGATAATTCGTATTGATAATGACTCTTTAACCATTTTATCCATTGATTCTTTTTTAACAAATTTTTCCATCGATTCATTCCAGAATTCTGAAGTTTATTATGCTTTAATTCGGAAGAAATTATTCCTTGTCTTCGAAAAGAATCTTTTATTTCATTCTTAAGAAATAAAGATGCTCCGTCATATTGAAGGCCAGATCTTAACTTATACAAGTTAATAGCCTGGTTTTGTGATAATTTGTAAAATACATAGTTCTGCGACACGAGGGATAAATTAAAAAAAACCCGCGCCCTGGCCCGCCTCTTCCGCCTCTTCCGAATCTTCATTTTATGAGTAATATGAGAAAGTGAAAGTTTTTTTTGTATAGTCGAAATATGCTCAAATGTGTTTTTCTTTTTCTTTTTTTTTGTTAATTTAAGAAAACGTTTGATAATGCGCATCCACCTAGAAAGACTCTTAATGATAGATCGATAGATCTTTTTAATGGTATATGGAATGATCCCCCAAAAGATATCCGTGTATATACTTTCCCCGATCCATTTTATAAATAAATATGGTTTACGGATTAATCGAGCATTTCTTCTTTTATTTTTCTTTCGAGTTCGTTTCTTGTCTTTTGTAATTCTTTTTATTTCATTTCTGATTGTGCTTATTTTATCAGTCAGCTCTTTCATTTTTTTTTCTCTTTCTGCTTTTTTTTCTTTTTTTTCTTTTTCTGCTTTTTCTGTCGGTGAATAATTTGTCCTATCCATAGATCGGATTTGAATGGATGATTTATGAAAAATCTGATTATTGATTATAGAATTTTTTTTTTTTTCAATAAAACTTTGTATCCTTTTTTGTAGTTCTTGTAGTACCTTTAGTACCTTTAGAAACTTTGTTCTTTTTTTGAACATTTTTAGAACTAGAAAACTCCATTTTCGAATTGCTTTTTTGCTTTTTTTTTTAATGGGTGCAAAAAAATAAGAAAAAGCAGTCGAAAGTAGTTGGTTGGGAGCACCATAATGACGATGAGTTTCCATTCCCGAAGCCGTTAAATAAGAAAAACGTTTTCTTTTTTCGTTTTTCTTTTTCATTGGATCCCTACCAGAAGGTTGTCTCTTAGATCGGTGCCAAGGTTTCAGACGGAAAGGATTTTTTATGATTATATGTAATTGCCTATCCTCGTTTTCCCAGGCCTTAGAAAAGATATCGTCTCGTTGGATTGGCATATCATTATCGTTGCATAGAACATGCACTTCTCTTTTCATATCCCTTATATCCTTGGCCCACTCGGGCTTTTGGAGTAATAATAAACGTACAATATTTTTAGCTAGTATCAATGAAGGTAATAGAATCCATTTTCTAATCTTCGACTGAACTAGTAAAAGACGAGTTCTTGCTATAGATGGATCCTCCCAAAATAAAACGTTATCATAGATCTCTAATACTCTGTCTCTTTCTTTCTCCTCGGCTCGTCGGGGGTCTTCCTCGATGATTTCGTCTTCCAAGTCTCGTTTTTTTTTCAATTCTTCTTCCCATTCTAGTTTGTATTTCAAGTCTATTTTTTCCAATTCTTCGCCCAAACTCTTATAAAATTCTAGTTCTTCGGCTCTTTGGGACCTTCTTTTATTTTTCAATTGGATTCCTGTTATTTTGAAAAAAATGTCTTGTATTCGGTCGGAAATCTCAATTACTCTTGATATTACTTTGTCGAAAAGAGGCTGCATATAAAATACTATCACGTCGAAAAAAAGTGGGGAATGTGCCCTTACTTGAAGTCTTCTCCCAACAACGGTTTTACGCCTTTGAAAACGCATAGAACCTGTGATTATGTTTCGACGAAAATCCGATATACGGGGATAAAATAGCGCACCTATTTCTTTTTTATTTTTATTTTTGTCGTTATTTTTCGTAGTAGAGCTAGAAAAGTCAAAAACTTCCTTTGCAAACTCTCCCATGCGGGTACCCTTCTGCTTATCTTCGGGGCGGTCAACCTTCCGCTTAGTAAAAGTTATACGTTTCTTGGGCCTCCCGCGCATGTGAAACCCTGTTAGCGTCGCTTTCCCCTGTCTTATCGGTTTTCTAGCTTTTTTTCTGGCGCGTTCTACATCGCTGGCTAGTTGGTATGGCCATCGGGGAACCTCTTTACGAATTTTTTTTATTCCAGTAGTTTTTTCCTGGAAAAGAAGGATCCTATAAACTTTATTTTGTTTATTTCGAATGGAAGGTAAAAAAGATTGATTAATTATTCCACGATAGGATCCGTTTAAGAAAGGATCATATATTTTAGGCAAGTATTCTTTTTTCGTTTTATTATTGCATAATCGAATCTTTTTTTCGAGTACATCCAGATGAGGAGATCCTATGTCTAGGGCTTCAATTCTATCTGTAAACTCGTTCCTTAGGCTGCATAATTTTTTTTCATTGGTATGAATCCAATAATCAAAATGATGCAGTTCATCGCAGACGAATTTATCCAATTCATCACAGACGAAATTATCTTTTGAAAAGAAAGATAAATACATCTTGTGCTCTAGCATTTCCATAAAGTTCGCTAAATGGGATGGATATGTAAACGAAACTCTTAGGTGTCCATTCTCCTGGCCTGAAAAAAAAAAATGTTGTGACATTTCATTCCTTACAGGGTTTTCGAATTTCTTATTTTTTATATATCGCAATGGACGAGCCCATCGTTTATAGTTGAAAAGAAGAAACAAAGGGTGCCAACGGTGATGAAAATGATCAGAACCTTCTTCGGTGAATATGTCTTGTTCCAGTTTAGTCCCCCTCGTTTCGACAATTGTTTCTCTTCTCCCCTTTCTTGGGGTTTCGACGATCATTTTCCTAGTAAAAAAGGCTGACGGCGCTCTGCCTAAAGAGTAGATACAAATAATAAATAAGATAATAGTAAAGGTTCGATGCATAGACTTTTGCAATTGGAACATAAGGTACCGAAATTCTGACACAAGGTACTTCAAATCTGACACAAGGTACCTACTAGGTCTTAATCGACTAAGTAGTACATTAATGGATTTCATGAACTTATTAGATCTAAATCGAAGAAGTAGTATATAAAGTTGCTTATTAGATCTAACTCGAATAATTAGTTGATTAAGGTACTTATTAGATCTTAATCGACTAAGTAGTACATTAAGGTCACTAAGTAGTCCATTAAGGTACTTATTAGATCGAATAATAGATCGAATAAAACCCCTTTGCCGTATCCGGACAAATAACATGTCAACATATTTGATGAATAAACTGAGACCAATTAACCAACTAACAAAACTACTTATTACAAATAATATCTTGTTGTTGCATCGAAACATATAAATGTTGGCTGATCTGGCTAACATTGAACTTGGTAACATGAAATGGTAGAATAATGGAAAAATGAGATTATTCAGGAATACAAGTTGAGTGCTGAAACTTTGCAGTGAATTGTAAGAATCAAACTTATAATGATTACTCAAGAATAAATGAACAAAAAGATAGGGTAGAGTTAGGGCAGTTATTGTATGAGGTCTACCCAATAGTAGATACAGAGGCTTAGAATAGATCGATAGCAACATTATGAGCTGTCCCATAATAAAACCTGTTGTTGCTGCTACCCTCTTCACGGTTCCTTCTCTTCCTTTTTCCTTTTCCGTAGCTATAGCTCGGATAAGTAAGAAATAAGAGGACCCTATGGAGAATGTGGTGAAAAATCCATAATAGAGTCCGGCCACAACGACCGAATTTATTATCTTCATGTATAAATTACGTAGTTTACCTAGTAGAAAAAAAATCATGACAAACCTCCCTTTTGGTTTTTAAATTGATGTTCTATTAAATTGATGTTCTATTAAATTGATGTTCTATAT